CTTTAATAGGCGCTATTGCTATAGCTCGTCAATGATCAATAATTGACTAATAAATCTTTAAAACGAGTAATTAAAATGGAATCAACGGAAAAGGAATGTTATAATCTTTTCATTTGAATTCCTGTCTAATTTAGTTTTCAAGCGATGTATTACCAATCTATTTTCTTATTTTTTCATAGTTGTTAGAATCAAATCGATTGAATTATTGTTCAGATTGAGATGAATCAAGATTGATAAGGAGTTGGTTAATGATGCTCGAACATATACTTGTTTTGAGTGCCTATTTATTTTCTATTGGTATCTATGGATTGATTACAAGTCGAAATATGGTTAGAGCTCTTATGTGTCTTGAACTTATATTAAATTCAGTTAATATGAATTTTGTAACCTTTTCGGATATTTTTGATAATCGTCAATTAAAAGGAGACATTTTCTCCATTTTTGTTATAGCTATTGCAGCCGCTGAAGCAGCTATCGGCCCGGCTATTGTTTCATCAATTTATCGTAACAGAAAATCAACTCGTATTAATCAATCAAATTTGTTGAATAAATAGTCTTCATCATAGAAATAGAAATTCAAATATTCCTAAAAATATTCCTAAATAGTAGGTTTGATACGGGTAAGGTTTGCTCGTGTTTGAAAAAACATACGAAATCAAAGTATTTTGGCCCTGGCTCATAAACCAATTTGTAAGTAGATTTATTCTGATCACTCATCGATTCGTCTGGTATCTAAGTATAGGATTCATTTAGAAGTTAGTTTACTAGACCGAAAATTTATGACGTTCAAAAATGTATAAATCCAATGTCACATTCAGTAAAGATTTATGATACATGTATAGGATGTACTCAATGTGTCCGCGCTTGCCCCACCGATGTATTAGAAATGATACCCTGGGACGGATGTAAAGCTAAACAAATTGCTTCAGCTCCAAGGACCGAGGACTGTGTTGGTTGTAAGAGATGTGAATCTGCCTGTCCAACGGATTTCTTGAGCGTTCGAGTTTATTTATGGCATGAAACAACTCGTAGTATGGGTCTAGCTTATTAATAGGTTCGATAAAACTCTACTTGAATCCATTTTCTTTTTTTTTTTTTTTTACCGACAAAGCCCGTGCTCAAAATATTTTCATTTTATTTTGAGCACGGATTTTTCTGGCCCAAGTGTATCTTGTCTTTACCACGAATCATTTTCCTTTCTTAACAATAATTGTTGTTTTACCAATATTTGCAGGTTCTTTAATTTTATTTCTTCCGCATCGAGGAAATAGAGTAATACGATTGTATACTATTTGTATATGTATATTAGAACTTCTTCTAACGACTTATGCATTCTGTTATCATTTCCAACCAGATGATCCATTAATCCAACTAGTGGAGGATTATAAATGGATCAATTTTTTTGATTTCCATTGGAGATTAGGGCTAGATGGACTTTCTATAGGACCCGTTTTATTAACGGGATTCATCACTACTTTAGCTACTTTAGCGGCTTGGCCAGTTACTCGAGATTCTCGATTATTTCATTTCCTGATGTTAGCAATGTACAGTGGCCAAATAGGGTTATTTTCTTCTCGGGACCTTTTACTTTTTTTCCTCATGTGGGAGTTAGAATTAATTCCCGTTTATCTACTTGTATCCATGTGGGGAGGAAAAAAACGTCTGTACTCAGCTACAAAATTTATTTTGTACACAGCAGGGGGCTCCGTTTTTCTTTTAATTGGAGTTCTGGGTATCGGTTTATATGGTTCTGCTGAACCAACATTAAATTTTGAAATTTTAGCCAATCAGTGCTATCCTGTGGCCTTGGAGATAATATTATATATTGGATTTTTTATTGCTTTTGCTGTCAAATTGCCAATCATACCCCTCCATACATGGTTACCAGATACGCATGGAGAAGCGCATTATAGTACTTGTATGCTTCTAGCCGGAATCTTATTAAAAATGGGAGCGTATGGATTAGTTCGGATCAATATGGAATTATTCCCACACGCTCATTCTATATTTTCTCCTTGGTTGATGATGGTAGGCGCAATGCAAATAATCTATGCAGCTTCAACATCTTTCGGTCAACGGAACTTAAAAAAAAGAATAGCCTATTCCTCTGTATCTCATATGGGTTTCATAATTATAGGAATTGGTTCTATCACCGATATGGGGCTCAACGGAGCCCTTTTACAAATTATCTCTCATGGATTTATTGGTGCTGCACTTTTTTTCTTAGCGGGAACGACTTATGATCGAATACGTCTTGTTTATCTTGACGAAATGGGTGGAATAGCTATTCCAATGCCAAAAATATTCACGATGTTCAGTAGCTTTTCAATGGCCTCCCTTGCATTACCGGGTATGAGTGGTTTTGTTGCCGAATTACTAATCTTTTTTGGACTAATTGCTAGTCCAAAATATCTTTTAATGACAAAACTCCTAATTATTTTTGTAATGGCAATTGGAATGATATTAACTCCTATTTATTTATTATCTATGTTACGGCAGATGTTCTATGGATATAAGATATTTCATACCCCAAACTCTTATTTTTTGGATTCTGGACCACGAGAGTTATTTCTTTCGATATCCATTTTTTTACCCGTACTAGGTATTGGTATATATCCTGATTTCGTTCTTTCACTATCAGTTGAAAAGGTTGAAGTTATTCTATCTAATTCTTTTTATAGATAGTTTTCAAAATTTATCATTTTGAAAATGTTCGTTGTATAATGACAAAAAGAAGGCTTTTCTTCTTATCTTACGTTAGAAATTGGAACTGTCGAGAACCCGGTGAATCAAATATTCTAGTGATTCACCGGATTTTCACGAGTTAACACAAAGTTTTTTATCTGATATGTGTTGTACGCTTTTCTATTCCTATTGGTAAGACCCCCTCTTCTTGGATTCAATTAGATGTTAATGGAAATGAACCATAACTATGTAGTCCTATTCCTAATAGATTGACCCCAAAATAACATATCCAAATTATAAGAAATCCAATAGACGCCACAATTGCTGAATTTATACCCTTCCATTTTCTATTTGTTCGAGTATGTAAATAAATCGCGAATACCATCCAAGTAATAAAAGCCCAAGTTTCTTTTGGGTCCCAACTCCAATAGGATCCCCATGCTTCGTTAGCCCAGACTGCTCCAGAAAGAATTCCTACGGTTAAAAAGACAAATCCTAGACTAATAACCCGATAACTCCAATAATCCAATTGTTGAATCAATTGCGACCTGTAATAATTCTTTGGAGAAAAAAAAGAAGTATTTTTGAAAACATTACTTCGTTCATTCATGTATTCAATTTCACCAAAGAAAAATGACTCATTAAAATTTATTAAATGATTACGCATACAAAAAAACTTTCTGTTTTTTCTAACTGTAATGACTAGAAGTGATACTGATAATAATGAGCCACCTAAAAGGGCTGCATAGCCTAATATCATCATACTTACGTGCATTATTAACCACTCAGATTGAAGAGCGGGTACTAATATTGTAGATTCGTGTATTTCAGTTAAAAGACCTGACGTAGCAAAGCCCTGGGTAAAAATAGCACTTGGCCCAATTATTGTGCTTAGAATATTTTGATTTTTTTTGAAATATGGAATTATATGAATAAGAGAAAAACTCCATGAAAGGAATATTAATGATTCGTATAAATCACTTAGTGGAAAATGTCCTGAATAAATCCAACGAGTAACTAATAATCCTGTTATACAAAAAAAAGTAATCATCATGCCCTTTTCGGATGAATGATATAGTTTTACGATTTCATCAACTAAAAAGGTTATCAAATAAATTGTAATTAGAATTGAAACGATCGAAAAAGAAATATGAGTTAATATATGCTCTAAGGTTGAAAATATCATAAAATTAAAATGAAAAAAGGACTCCCTTAATTATAAACTCGAAATCGGGAATTGAATTCATTATTCATTATAGGATCTATTTACTTTTTTTAGGAGATGACATGCCGCCACTCGGACTCGAACCGAGATGCTCTAGCACTGCTTCCTAAGAGCAGCGTGTCTACCGATTTCACCATAGCGGCTTGTCTTGAACTCATAATAACCTATGAATAAACAATCGTCTAGATTTAAGATGCAATATTTTTTAGGAACGATTCAAATTGCTGAATAAAAATTCGTTCAAATAGGTATTTGAAGGTTCATTATTTTAGTTTAAGGCTTTAGTTTTCTTGTGTATTTTATACTCACAACTTCTGATAGTCCGACTTTAACTTAAGGGGCAGAACTCCCCACAAAAACATTTTTTTTTAATGAACTCGTTTTTTTCTTTCCAAAATCGAAACAAAAAAAATTAATTTGACCACGTACCAAAAAAAAGAACTCATTTTGGCTCATTCAAAATTGACACTTAAATATATTTTCACTAAGTAGTTTTGAGTGGATTTATGATCAGATATATATGAGTCTGTATAGGAATTCATAGAAAATCGAAAAGTCAAAGTCAGAAAGTTGCACAAAAAGGTTTCGAATTTGAATCAATTAGTTTCAGTGATTTTAGTAGCGAAAGATTTTCGTTACGCCTTTCTAAGTGTATCTATCTAAGTGTATCTATAGAAAAAACCTTACAGTATTGTAACAAATGGGTTGATGGGGACTCCACGGCTTGCAAATGAGAAAATATACTAAAAAGTAGACGTCGTATCTTGTATTTTTTTGTCAACAAAAAAAGTCTTCTTTTTTTTTGAATTCTATAAGGTAAACAGAAGAATTCTTATTCTACATATTCTAAGAGGGGAACGAATTCCATTCCCTGTTGAATTATTCAATAGGAAATGGAAATAGGAAATTTGATTTTCGAAACGAATTGAGTCAATTTTTGAGCCCGGCCAGTTTAGATTATTCTAACGTGTTATGTTTTATTTCTTATTTTATTTGTTTGCCCTACAAAGAAACTTTTTGAATTCCCGGTAGAAAGAGATTTCCCTAAGGAAAATGCTTTTAACGCTGCCCAGTACCCCTTCCTTTTCCA